AAAAGATTTTTCATCGGAAAGAGGTCTACGAAGACTTTTGGGAAAACGTCGACGTTTGCTGGCTTATTTGGCAAAGAAAAATAGAGTACGTTATAAGAAATTAATCAGTCAGTTGAATATCCGGGAGCAGTAATTTAATCGTTCGAATTTTTTTCTTTTTTTATTAGTAGTCTTATAGTAGTCTTAGATTTTGCATTTTGATGAGCCTCGTTTTGAGGAATTCATGGAATAATCCATTTTCATGGAATAATGAATTAAGGAAGAAAGGATATGAGTCTACCGCTTACAAGAAAAGATCTCATGATAGTCAATATGGGCCCTCAACACCCATCAATGCATGGTGTTCTTCGACTGATCGTTACTCTCGATGGTGAAGATGTTATTGATTGTGAACCCATATTAGGCTATTTACACAGAGGAATGGAAAAAATCGCAGAAAACCGAACTATTATACAATACTTACCCTATGTAACACGGTGGGATTATTTAGCTACTATGTTTACAGAAGCTATAACGGTAAATGCACCTGAATTCTTGGAGAATATTCAAATACCCCAAAGAGCCAGTTATATTAGGGTAATTATGTTAGAGTTGAGCCGTATAGCCTCTCACTTGTTATGGCTTGGGCCTTTTATGGCGGATCTCGGCGCACAGACTCCTTTTTTCTATATTTTTAGAGAAAGAGAATTAATATATGATCTATTTGAAGCTGCTACAGGTATGCGAATGATGCACAATTACTTTCGCATCGGAGGAGTAGCCACCGATCTACCTTATGGATGGATCGATAAATGTTTAGATTTCTGTGATTATTTTTTACGCGGAGTTGTTGAATATCAACAACTTATTACAGAGAATCCTATTTTTTTAGAACGAGTTGAAGGAGTAGGTTTTATTATCGGAGAAGAAGCAGTAAATTGGGGCTTATCGGGACCAATGTTACGGGCTTCTGGAATACAATGGGATCTTCGTAAAGTAGATCCTTATGAGTCTTACAACCAATTCGATTGGAAAATCCAATGGCAAAAAGAAGGGGATTCGTTAGCTCGCTATTTAGTACGAGTTGGTGAAATGAGGGAATCCATCAAAATTATTCAACAGGCAGTAGAGAAAATTCCTGGAGGACCTTACGAGAATTTAGAAGTCCGACGCTTTAAGAAAGCAAAGAATTCCGAATGGAATGATTTTGAATATAGATTTCTTGGTAAAAAACCTTCGCCAAATTTTGAATTGTCAAAGCAAGAGCTTTATGTAAGAGTGGAAGCTCCAAAAGGTGAATTAGGGATTTATCTGGTAGGAGATGATAGTCTTTTCCCCTGGAGATGGAAAATTAGGCCACCCGGTTTTATTAATTTGCAAATTCTTCCTCAGCTAGTTAAAAAAATGAAATTGGCTGATATCATGACGATATTAGGTAGTATAGATATCATTATGGGGGAAGTTGATCGTTGAAATGATAATAGATAGGGTAGAGGTAGAAACTATCAATTCTTTTTCGAAATCGGAATTATTAAAAGAAGTCTATGGACTAATATGGATTCTACCCATTTTGATCCTCCTTTTGGGAATCACAATAGAGGTACTCGTAATTGTGTGGTTAGAAAGAGAAATATCTGCATCGATACAACAACGTATTGGTCCTGAATATGCTGGCCCCCTGGGCCTGCTTCAAGCTATAGCAGATGGGACTAAGCTACTTTTTAAAGAGGATATCCTGCCATCCCGAGGAGATATTCCTTTATTTAGCATTGGACCCTCTATAGCAGTCATATCCATTTTATTAAGTTTTTTAGTTATCCCTTTGGGATATCGTTTTGTTTTAGCCGATCTTAGTATTGGTGTTTTTTTATGGATTGCCATTTCAAGTATTGCTCCTATGGGTCTTCTTATGGCAGGATATAGCTCAAATAATAAATATTCTTTTTCAGGCGGTCTACGAGCTGCTGCTCAATCCATTAGTTATGAAATACCATTAACTTTTTGTGTGCTAGCAATATCTCTACGTGTGATTCGTTAAAATTAGGATATTTTTCCTCTAAAATCCATTGAATATTTATCTTCCTTTTCTTATTCTGTATTCGGGTTGGATAAGTTAAACTAGATAGCTATATGAGTGAAACAAAACAGCTTATTAATTTGTAGTAAAAAGAAAAAATCTCATTTTCTACGTACAAGAAAAAAGTTGAAGTAAACATAAGCAGTGTAAACTCTTTACCCCAAGGTTGATATTTTTTAATTAGTCATCATATCTTGAAGCGGGCAAGAATAAAGGATTCGCGATATGGAATTCCATTACTAGAATATTCCTAGTTATTACTATAACTTATAATCATAAGAAGAATCCATCAAAAGTTAGTGAGGGGTTAGGAACACTAAAGTACATAAAGGATTTGTAATGGGGTAATCTAAGACATTAGGGATTTTCCCTCATAAAAGGAATCATAATAAAGACTTGAAATTGGTGGAAATGATCAAGTAGTACTTTCTTCGGATTCCGATCCAGAGTATGTTCCCATTCACTTGTTAAGGAAATGGCTATCAAGAACGAATTAACCCTTTATTACTTTTTTCTTTTTAACTACCCCCTACCCGGGGAAAGAAGAATAGGACAAAAGATATGGAATCCAATACAAAAAAAATATTTTTATTAAATCTTTCCTTCCTCTATCTATATTCATACAGAATTCCTCATGAACTAATGCCCAACTCTTTCCATTTATTAATTTTATTTCTATAACAAGTGTTTTATTCCAAGATTAAGTTATTACTGAACAAAGAAAAAATTTCATTATATTATAAAGGATGAGATCAATTCGGAAGCGCTTTTTCTTAGTCTAGCAGACGGAATTCCTTTGGTCTAATTTAGGACTTTCCTATCGATTTTATTTTACCTAATTCTATCTATGCCCCAGGGGATAATACCGAAACGAAACAACCCTTTCCTTTTTCTGATCATAGAGAAGCCGTATGAAACTAAGGTTTCATGTACGGTTTTGGAATAGCGGTGGGAACTGTGATGTTATCATCGACTATGATTATCTAACAGTTCAAGTACAGTTGATATAGTTGAAGCACAGTCAAAATATGGTTTTTTTGGATGGAATCTTTGGCGTCAGCCTATAGGTTTTCTGGTTTTTCTAATTTCTTCTTTGGCAGAATGTGAAAGATTACCCTTTGATTTACCAGAAGCGGAGGAAGAATTAGTAGCAGGTTATCAAACAGAATATTCCGGTATCAAATATGGTTTATTTTATCTTGTTTCTTACCTAAATTTATTAGTTTCCTCTTTATTTGTAACAGTTCTTTACTTAGGCGGGTGGAATTTCTCTATTCCCTTTATATCCTTTTTTGAATTTTTTCAAATGAATAAAGCAGTTGGAATTTTGGAAATGACAATGGGTATCTTTATTACATTAACTAAAGCTTATTTATTTCTCTTCATTTCTATCACAATAAGATGGACTTTACCCAGGATGAGAATGGACCAGTTATTAAATCTTGGGTGGAAATTTCTTTTACCTATTTCCCTGGGCAATCTCTTATTAACAACTTCTTCCCAACTTGTTTCACTATAAATAAGATAATACAATAACAGTAAGAATATTTTCAACACAAAACTTCTCTCAAACAAGAGAAAGAAACATACCTTTTTCATAGATATTTTAGAATATGTTCCCTATGGTAACTGGGTTCATGAGTTATGGTCAACAAACAATACGCGCTACAAGGTACATTGGTCAAAGTTTCATAACTACCTTATCCCACACAAATCGTTTACCTATAACGATTCACTACCCTTACGAAAAATCAATTACACCGGAGCGTTTCCGAGGGCGAATCCACTTTGAATTTGATAAATGTATTGCTTGTGAAGTCTGTGTTCGCGTATGTCCAATAGATCTACCCCTTGTGGATTGGAGATTTGAAAAGGATATTAAAAGGAAACAATTGCTTAATTATAGTATTGATTTCGGAGTTTGTATATTTTGTGGTAATTGTGTTGAGTACTGTCCAACAAGCTGTTTATCAATGACGGAAGAATATGAACTTTCTACTTATGATCGTCATGAATTGAATTACAATCAAATTGCTTTGAGTCGGTTACCAATCTCCATAATGGGAGATTACACAATTCAAACAATTAGGAATTCGACTGAAAGTAAAATAAACGAAGATAAATCTTCGAATTCAAGAACGATTACTGATTACTAGACTAGGGTTTTTTATTTTTTGTTATAAAAATCCAAAAATTCTTTTGCTTATTGCAAATTATTCCTGATTTAAAATCAGACTAGATTTTCGTGATATAATTTCTAACTATACAGCACAGCTTATACACAAAAAAATATCCTAATCCTTTTTTTTACTTGAATCCTTTAGTTTTAGTCAGTTCATGAAAAATTTTATACTATTTATTTCTTTTTATCCATAATGGATTTACCTGGACCAATACATGAGATTCTTGTGCTATTTGGGGGATTTGTTCTTCTACTAGGGGGTCTAGGAGTAGTATTACTTACCAACCCAATTTATTCTGCCTTTTCGCTGGGATTAGTTCTTGTTTGTATATCCTTATTCTATTTTTTATTGAATTCCTACTTTGTAGCTGTCGCACAACTTCTTATTTATGTGGGAGCCATAAATGTCTTGATCATATTCGCTGTAATGTTCATAAATGGCTCAGAATGGTCTAAAGATAAGAATTATTGGACTATTGGAGACGGGTTCACTTCACTCGTTTGTATAACTATTGTTTTTTCACTAATGACTACTATCCCAGATACGTCATGGTATGGAATTCTTTGGACTACAAGATCAAACCAAATAGTAGAACAGGGTCTCATAAATAATGTTCAACAAATTGGGATTCATTTAGCAACCGATTTTTATCTTCCGTTTGAACTCATTTCCATAATTCTTCTAGTTTCTTTAATAGGTGCAATTACTATGGCTCGGCAATAAGAAAAACTCAGAAATAGTAAAATTATTATAATTGCAAATCTAAAATAAATAACTAAAGAATCACAATTTTGATTTAGTAAAACCCATCTACTGCCAACAAATACTTTTTGTTGTGTAATTGTTCTATTTAATTGAATCGGTTCAATTCTTGTCCTCATATTGAAATGAATCGAGATTGATAAGGAGTTAGTTAATGATGTTTGAGCATGTACTTTTTTTGAGTGTCTATTTATTTTCGATTGGTATCTATGGATTGATCACAAGCCGAAACATGGTTAGAGCTCTAATATGTCTTGAACTTATACTGAATTCAATTAATCTAAATCTCGTAACATTTTCTGATCTATTTGATAGTCGCCAATTAAAAGGAGACATTTTCGCAATTTTTGTTATAGCCCTTGCGGCTGCTGAAGCCGCTATTGGACTATCCATTCTTTCTTCCATCCATCGTAACAGGAAATCCACTCGTATCAATCAATCTAATTTTTTGAATAATTAGACTTTAGAATAATTAGACATAGAATCCTCTAAACAAAGGCGCACATATAATAAAAATATCGAATATTAAGATGAATAGAAATCTAATACTATTTTCTTATTATTATTTGAGAATATCCATTTTTTGAGTAGGTTATTGCATAGTATTCTTTTTTACTTAAATGAATTTTTGTAATTCATTGATATTGCAATTTGAATATTGCAATAATTTATATTGAAAAGACGATAGCCAATTTATTGGCTAATTCGAATTCGTATGTACAATTTGTATAATTATGACTGTTGAAGTCCAAAATTCAAGTCTCTTGGCTCTTTTCACGCTTTCTCACAAACGGATTAAAAATAGATTATTATTTTTGTTGAAGTTTGGATAAACCATTGCTTCGTCTGGTGTCTACAATACATATGACTCATTATAGTACTAATTTCATTTTTACCAGATCGAAAAATTTTATGTTGAAAAGAAAAATTTATAAATCCAATGTCACATTCCGTAAAAATTTATGATACATGTATAGGATGCACTCAATGTGTACGAGCTTGTCCAACAGATGTATTAGAAATGATACCCTGGGATGGATGTAAAGCCAAGCAAATTGCTTCCGCGCCGAGAACCGAAGATTGTGTGGGTTGTAAGAGATGCGAATCCGCCTGCCCAACAGATTTTTTAAGTGTCCGCGTTTATTTAGGACCTGAAACAACCCGTAGCATGGCTCTATCTTATTGATACGTTACAAAAAACTCCACTTGAATCGTCTGATTCCTCTTTACCGAAGAAGCCTGTGCTCGAAATAATCGAGCACAGGCTTTTCTGGTCAAAACGTATCTTGTCTTTATCACTTTATCATGAGTTATTTTCCTTGGTTAACAATACTTGTTGTTTTGCCGATATTTGCAGGTTCATTAATTTTCTTTTTACCTCATAGGGGAAACAAAATCGTTAGGTGGTATACTATATCTATTTGTTTATTAGAATTCCTTCTAATGACTTATGCATTCTGTTACCATTTCCAACTGGAGGATCCCTTAATCCAATTAAAGGAGGATTCTAAATGGATAGATGTCTTCGATTTCCACTGGAGATTGGGAATCGATGGACTTTCATTAGGATCTATTTTATTGACAGGATTTATCACTACTTTAGCTACTTTAGCAGCTTGGCCAGTTACCCGGAATTCGCGATTATTCTATTTCCTGATGCTAGCAATGTATAGTGGTCAAATAGGATTATTTTCTTCGCGAGACCTTTTACTTTTTTTTATCATGTGGGAGTTAGAATTAATTCCTGTTTACTTACTTTTATCCATGTGGGGGGGAAAGAGGCGTCTATATTCAGCTACAAAGTTTATTTTGTATACTGCGGGCGGTTCCTTTTTTTTCTTAATCGGAGTTCTGGGTATGGGCTTATATGGTTCCAACGAACCGGGGTTAGATTTGGAAAGATTAATTAATCAATCATACCCTGCAACTTTGGAAATACTTTTATATTTTGGCTTCCTTATTGCTTATGCTGTCAAATTGCCGATTATACCCCTACATACGTGGTTACCAGATACCCATGGGGAAGCGCATTATAGTACATGTATGCTTTTAGCGGGAATCCTATTAAAGATGGGAGCATATGGATTGATTCGGATCAACATGGAATTGTTACCGCATGCTCATTATCTATTTTCGCCCTGGTTGGTAATAATAGGAGCGATCCAAATAATCTATGCAGCTTCAACTTCTCTTGGTCAACGAAATTTCAAAAAAAGAATAGCCTATTCCTCTGTATCTCACATGGGTTTCATAATTATAGGAATTGGTTCCATAACCAACATTGGACTCAATGGAGCTATTTTACAAATATTATCCCATGGATTTATTGGTGCTACACTTTTTTTCTTGGCAGGAACGGCTTGTGATAGAATGCGTCTTGTTTATCTCGAAGAACTGGGGGGGATATCTATCCCAATGCCGAAAATTTTTACCATGTTTAGCAGCTTTTCAATGGCTTCTCTTGCCTTACCAGGAATGAGCGGTTTTGTCGCAGAATTAGTAGTATTTTTTGGGCTAATTACTAGTCCAAAATTTCTGTTAATGCCAAAAACCCTAATTACTTTTGTAATGGCAATTGGAATGATATTAACTCCTATTTATTTATTATCTATGTTACGCCAGATGTTCTACGGATACAAGCTATTTCATGTTCCAAATGCAAATTTTGTGGATTCTGGACCACGAGAACTCTTTCTTTTAATCTGTATCTTTTTACCAGTAATAGGAATTGGTATTTATCCAGATTTTGTTCTCTCCCTATCCGTTGACAGGGTAGAGGCTCTCTTATCCAATTATTATCCTAAATAGGTTTTTTAACTAGTCCGCTCTATATTCCTATAGTGGAAAAACCCAATAATTCAGAAAAAAGTAAAAAAGTCTAATTAGGTCTATCTCGAATTTTTGAGAACCCTTTGAAAAGGCGTTCAAGGGGTTCTCAAATAAAACAAAAAAGTAAAAACGTTCATTTCATGAAGGTTTTATTTTATGTAATCATTTAGGTGTTAATGTAAACGAACCATAACTATGTAAACCTATTCCTAATAGATTGATACCAAAATAGCAGATCCAAATTATAAGAAATCCTATCGAAGCTACAAGTGCGGAATTCGTACCCTTCCAATTTGGATTTGTTCTACTATGTAAATAAATTGCGAATATAGTCCAAGTAATAAATGCCCAAGTTTCCTTAGGATCCCAATTCCAATAGGATCCCCACGCCTCATTAGCCCATACTGCTCCACAAAGAATACCTATGGTTAAAAGGGTAAATCCTAGGCTAATGACACGATAACTCCAAGAATCCAAACGCTCAGTTAATTGATATTTGTAATAATTTGGAAATGAAGGAAAAGAGGTGCTTTTTAAAGCACTTCTTTTTGCATAGAAATTTTCAATCTCACTAAAGAAAAATGTGTTAAATAAAACATTTTTTTTCTTTTTAGAAAAGAACTGTAAATTATTTCGAAATCTAATGATTAGAAGAGCGGCGGATAATAAGGATCCGCACAAAAGAGTTGCATAGCTTAGTAACATCATACTGACATGCATCATTAACCACTGAGATTGTAAAGCAGGTACTAGTATTGTGGATTGATGCATTTCAGTTAAAAGACTCGATGTGGCAAAGCCTTGCGTTAAAATAGTACTTGGCGTTGTTATTCTGCTTAAATCATTTTTAGATTTCTGTATCTTAGGAATCGTATGAAGAATATACAGAGCCCATGAAAGGAAGATCAATGACTCATATAAATTACTTAATGGAAAATGTCCCGAAGAAGCCCAACGAGAAACTAGGAATCCTGTTATAGAAAAAAAAGTAGCTATCATTCCTTTTTCTAACGAATCACGTAATCCCCCAAGTTCACGAACTAATAAGGTTATCAAATGAATCGTAATCACAATTGAAATTGTTGAGAAAGAGATGTGAGTTAGTATATGTTCTAAAGTTGCAAATAGCATAAGGGGAAGGTCCCATTACAAAATTGTAAATTTCGAATTGAATCTATTTTCTAATCTATTGTATTCTTTTTCGAGAATGCCGCCACTCGGATTCGAACCGAGATGCTTGAGCACTGCTTCCTAAGAGCAGCGTGTCTACCAATTTCACCATGGCGGCTAACTTCAAATAATAGGTAACTTAAAAGAATAATAGTTATTTTCTCGGGAATCGTCGAGATTGGGAAAGTCCCTAAAATTTAGGAACATTAGAATCTTAGACTTCGTTTGGTAATATCGTTGCGATTTTTTTAACAATAAACTCTTGCTTTGCCCAATAGAAACACGAAAGAGTTGGAACTGCTTTTTTCTAAGTTGCAATATAGAACTAAAATTTTTTTTTCTAATTAGTTTCTCATTTAAATTTTAAAAATTCTTTCAATGCAATAGACAAAATCCAAAAAGCCTTTTCTATTTATCCATTTTAATTTCATCATTAAATAGAAACCCCTTTGGATTTTCGCAAAATTTCTAGAATGAAAGCCTTTATCCTCTTATTAATATAATTTATCAACCTTAAACCAATTTACTTGTGGATTTTGGATAAGATAGGTACAAGTTGTAAGTCCTATTGCAAAAATACTCCACTTTTCATAATAGAATCCTCATAATAAAAAATGAGGATTCTATTATGAAAAGTTCATTGATAGGAAAATAAATACTTAGCACACAGTATACCAAAAACTTTTATTCTATATATCAGAGGGGTTTGTTCTAAGAATATTATACCGAGTAATTCGACACATAAAAGTACATTCATTAATTAATCCAAATTATTCATATTAAACAATTGGAATTCTTTTTTGATAGGTCAATTCAGATTATTCCAAAACCTGATTATTTGTTTGTTTGTTGCCCAGAAAAACCCTTTGGTTTTGGATGCTCGTTGCCGCTAGAAAATGATCTTGATTTTGCTAAAGAATAAGATTGTACTATGGAAAAATAAGTCTTTTTCTTCCAAAGATTTTTACGAATACGCTTTTTTGACATTGAAGTACGTTTTTTTGGAACTGCCATTCAAAAAGGAAATTACTTTTTTCTAGTTGTATGTGAAAGACATCTATTGCCGCAAATCAATCCTTCTTTCTTCTTTTTCTTAGTATTTATACTTAGATACTGAAAGATACTGAAATTCTAAATTCTTTTTTACTTCATTTTGTCTAATGCGGATAAGACAAGAATTTTTTAGCATATTTTTCGTATATATTTTAGACTTTGTTTTAATAATATAGAATATACAGAAAGGTTTTCCCTTTAAACCTATTTATATATATTTATATATCAAGTATACTCCATATATAGGTATATGGTACGGAGGCCTATCCCCCATATAATATCGGGGGATAAAAATAAGGGAAAATTCAAATAGTTAATTTAAGTTCAGAATGGTATTTCATAATGGAATTCCAATCAAAACAAAGAATACTGAGTCTCTTAAACAAGACATTCTAAAACTTAGGTAATTATAGTCATTAGGATTTCATTTCAGTTCTATATGAAGTAAGGAATATTCGATAATTTCCTATAAATATAAACATAGGTTTTCATTGGAATTCAATCAATCAGTTACGAAACAACAGGGCTGCTTCACCTTCGTTTTAAAGAAATAGAAAAATGAATAGAAAGTAAAATGATTCAACTTTTTTTTGTATTTTAATAAATATGCTTATTTAGGTAATAACTAGGTAACGAATTTATTTGATTAACTTTTTGAATTTAACCAACTACACCCATTCTTAATTTTTCCAAATTTTTCTCATTGAAATAAACAAAAATTAAGAATTCCTGTATTTTTTTCTTAATTCTTTTTATTTATTCCTTCAGAAAGAGATAAGAATTTGGTTTGGTGAATCGCAAATAATTTTATTTTATAGAAAAATTGAAGTAAAAATTTCAAGTAAAAATTGCAATTTCTTTTCTTATGGAACATACATATCAATATGCATGGGTAATCCCTCTTCTCCCACTTCCAGTTATTATGTCAATGGGGTTTGGCCTTATTCTTATTCCGACCGCAACAAAAAATCTTCGTCGTATATGGGCTTTTCCTAGTGTTTTACTCTTAAGTATAGCTATGGTATTCTCAGTTCAACTGTCTATTCAACAAATAAATGGAAGTTCTATCTATCAATATCTATGGTCTTGGACCGTCAATAATGATTTTTCCTTAGAATTTGGATACTTGATTGACCCGCTTACTTCTATTATGTTAATACTAATTACTACTGTAGGAATCCTGGTTCTTATTTATAGTGACGGTTATATGTCTCACGATGAAGGATATTTGAGATTTTTTGTTTATATAAGTTTTTTCAATACTTCCATGTTGGGATTGGTTACTAGCTCCAATTTGATACAAATTTATTTTTTTTGGGAGCTTGTGGGAATGTGTTCCTATTTATTGATAGGCTTTTGGTTTACACGACCAATCGCAGCGAGTGCTTGTCAAAAAGCTTTTGTAACTAATCGTGTAGGGGATTTTGGTCTGTTATTGGGAATTTTAGGTTTTTTTTGGGTAACAGGTAGTTTAGAGTTTCGGGATTTGTTCCAAATAGCTAATAACTGGATTCCTAATAATGGGATTAATTCTTTACTTACTACTTTGTGTGCTTTTTTATTATTCCTTGGTGCAGTTGCGAAATCTGCACAATTCCCTCTTCACGTATGGTTACCCGATGCTATGGAAGGACCCACTCCCATTTCGGCTCTTATACACGCAGCAACTATGGTTGCTGCGGGGATTTTTCTTCTAGCTCGACTTCTTCCTCTTTTCATATCTTTACCATTTATAATGAGTTTCATTTCTTTAGTAGGTACAATAACACTCTTCTTAGGGGCTACTTTAGCTCTTGCTCAGAGAGATATTAAAATAAGCTTAGCCTATTCTACAATGTCTCAATTGGGTTATATGATGTTAGCTCTAGGTATAGGTTCTTATCAAGCTGCTTTATTCCATTTGATCACTCATGCTTATTCAAAAGCTTTATTATTCTTGGGATCCGGATCCGTTATTCATTCAATGGAACCTATTGTTGGATATTCACCAGATAAAAGTCAGAATATGGTTCTTATGGGCGGTTTAAGAAAATACATTCCAATTACAAGAACTACTTTTTTATGTGGTACACTTTCTCTTTGTGGTATTCCACCTCTTGCTTGCTTCTGGTCCAAAGATGAAATCCTTAGTAATAGTTGGTTGTATTCGCCCTTTTTTGGAATAATAGCCTCCTTTACTGCAGGATTAACTGCGTTTTATATGTTTCGGATATATTTACTTACGTTTGATGGGTATTTGCGTGTTCATTTTCAAAATTACAGTAGCACTAAAAAGGGTTCGTTGTATTCAATATCCTTATGGGGAAAAAGGATAACCAAAGGAGTGAATAGGAATTTCGTTTTACCAACAACGAAGAGTAGAGTTTCTTTTTTTTCACAAAATTTATCCAAAATTCATGGTAATACAAGAAATAGGATAGGATCCTTTAGTACCTCCTTTGGAGCTAAAAACACTTTAGCCTATCCGCATGAAACGGGAAATACTATGTTATTTCCTCTTCTTATATTGCTACTTTTTACTTTGTTCATTGGATTCATAGGAATCTCTTTTGATAATGGAGCAATAGATAATGGAATAGCAGAGTTAACCATATTATCAAAGTGGTTAACTCCCTCAATAAACTTTATCCAGGAAAGTTCTAATTCTTTTAAAAATTCATATGAATTTATCACTAATGCAATTTCTTCTGTAAGTATAGCTATCTTCGGTTTATTCATAGCATATAGCTTCTATGGATCCGCTTATTGTTTTTTTCATAATTTGTATTTAATAAATTTCTTTGTAAAAGGGAGTCCGAAAAAGGACTTTTTCGATCAAGTAAAAAAAAAGATATACAGTTGGTCATATAATCGTGGTTATATAGATATTTTCTATACTAGGGTCTTTACCTTCGGTATAAGAGGATTAACCCAACTAACTGAGTTTTTCGATAAGGGTGTTATTGATGGAATTACCAATGGAGTGGGTCTTGCTAGTTTTTGTATAGGAGAAGAAATTAAATATGTAGGGGGAGGGCGAATCTCGTCTTATTTATTCTTTTTTTTATGTTATGTATCCGTGTTTTTATTCTTTTTTCTTTCTTAACTTAAGGAATTTCTCGGTCTCCTACCTAAATAACTTTCCTATCCCCCCTCCCTATTCCCTTCTACTATCTCTCTTTTTCTATCCCCCCTCTCCTAATAGTTCGGTTTTCTGCGATTTTTTCCATTCCTCTGTGTAAATAGCCTAATATGGGTTCACAATCAATAACATCTTCACCATCGAGAGTAACGATCAGTCGAAGAACACCATGCATTGATGGGTGTTGAGGGCCCATATTGACTATCATGAGATCTTTTCTTGTAAGCGGTAGACTCATATCCTTTCTTCCTTAATTCATTATTCCATGAAAATGGATTATTCCATGAATTCCTCAAAACGAGGCTCATCAAAATGCAAAATCTAAGACTACTATAAGACTACTAATAAAAAAAGAAAAAAATTCGAACGATTAAATTACTGCTCCCGGATATTCAACTGACTGATTAATTTCTTATAACGTACTCTATTTTTCTTTGCCAAATAAGCCAGCAAACGTCGACGTTTTCCCAAAAGTCTTCGTAGACCTCTTTCCGATGAAAAATCTTTTTTGTGTAATTCCAAATGTGAAGCAAGTCTCCGTATCTTATTGGTGAAACTGAATACTTGAAATTCAACAGAACCCCTGTTTTCTTCTTTTTCTTCTTTAACCATAAATCCCAAAATTTTTCTACCTCCTTTCTTTTTCATGTATTTTTCTGATCAGGAAAAATAAAAAATTATGTCAGTTATTTTGAAGTTATTCTAATCTCGTACACACAAAAATTCGCAATTATTCATCTACTACTGGAATTTGGATTTATTTTATCGATGCAAATTGGATTTGGATAGAAGGGTACATTCTTTTATTTTAGATAGAAGAAATGTTTCTTCTATCTAAAATAAAAGAATTTTGCTGATTTATTTATTGCTATATCGAATTTATTGAATTGATACACCATTTAATTGATATCATTTAGCAAAATGAAACACAGCATATGCATCCATCTTTCGGCTCGAGAATTTCACGGGATAGAGATATGGTATAAGAAATAGGCTATTAAGTAACTCTAAATGAATTGTGGATACATCTGTATCCTTAACATACTGAAACGATTGCCATTATTCGTATCAAACCAATAGCGATTCATACAAGCTAAATCTTCTAATCAATGGTGGGCCAATAATGAATTTTTTTGCATATGTATTAAGACGCTTGGCCTGATTTCGAAAGTGTCCAGAGTTTTATATGTTGTTTTCATTGCAAAATGATGGATCTCCTTCCGTAACTTTCCAATTACGAGTACGAGAATTGAAAGACATGAAAATTCTCAATTCTCTACGGCGTCTAGGAGATAGATAGAATATTTTCAGGAACAAGAAAATTAGAAGAATCTTTCTCTCTATTCACTACCATTCCGCGTCTTCGACTTCTATTAGTTTCTTTTCTTCTTTAATGCAATAGCTATAGTTTGATATAAGAATCTATTTATCAAAGTAATGGAAACCATTCTCTTATAGGAAATGGTTCGAAAATCGCTATTCCACCTTTTAGGTATCGTGAAAAGTGATACCTGTGAAGATCGTGCATTTCAGTCACATTCAGATCCGTTTTTCGAGTCCATGATATAACCAAATTGGATGGATCTTCCACCCGTTTAGCTAAGAAAGAATAGATGCAGAGGTGGATAATATATCGATATGAAGATCATGAGCTGCCCCATAATGAAACCGCCAGTAGTCGCGAATATCTCCTTCTTCCCTAATCCAAGATTGGAGAAAGAAGATCTAAGAGGGACCTATGGAGAATGTGGTCAGAAATCCATAAGAGAGTCCGACCACAACGACCGAATTAATTATCCTCATCGAGAAACTTAGACTACTAAATA